GAATTACTACACAACTCTTTCTTAAATCAACAAACAAATTGATTGAGAAATTCATCTCCAATAATGAAATAAATCAAGAAAAAATTAATAATAAAAAAAAAATTCACTTTATGTTTATTTCGACTATAAAAAAGTCACTTTATAATATTAGTAAGAAAAATTCACATATTTTGTGTGATTTATCCTACTTGTCACAAGCATATGTATTTTACAAATTATCACAAACCCAAGTTATTAATTTTTCTAAATTTAGATCTGTTCTTCAATATAACACAACGTCTTGTTTCCTTAAGACTAAAATAAAGGACTATTTTAAAACACTAGGAATATTTCATTCGGAATTAAAACATAAGAAACTTCAGAGTTATAGAATAAATCAATGGAAAAACTGGTTAAGATGGCATTATCAATACGATTTATCTCAGATTAGATGGTCTAGATTAATGCCAAAAAAATGGCGAACTAGGGTTAATCAAAGTTGTATGGCTCAAAATAAAAATAGAAACTTAAACAAATGGAATTCATATGAAAAAGACCAATTACTTCATTACAAAAAAGAAAATGATTCGGAACTCTATTCATTATCAAACGAAAAAGATAATTTTAAAAAATGTTATGGATATGGTCTTTTAGCATATAAATCGATTAATTATGAAAATAAAAGTGACTCATTTTTTTCTAGATTACCCTTTGAAGTTCAAGTAAAGAAGAACTTAGAAATTTCGTATAATTCCAACACGTCCAAACACAACTTTGTTGATATGCCCGGCAATCTTCATATCAATAATTATCTAAGAAAGGGCAATATTCTAGATAGAGAAAGAAATCTCGATAGAAAATATTTTGATTGGAAAATTATCCATTTTTCTCTTAGACAAAAAGGAGATATTGAAGCCTGGGTTAAGATCAATACCAACAGTAATCCAAATACTAAAATTGGTATTAATAATTATCAAATAATTGATAAAATTGAGAAAAAGGGGGTTTTTTATCTTACAACTCATCAAAATCCAGAAAAAACTCAAAAAAATTCGAAAAAAGTCTTTTTTGATTGGATGGGAATGAATGAAAAAATATTTAATCGTCCCATATTGAATCTGGAATTTTGGTTCTTCCCAGAATTTGTACTACTTTATAATGTCTATAAAATAAAACCGTGGATTATACCAAGCAAATTCCTTCTTTTTAATTTGAATACAAATAAAAATGTTAGTCAAAATAAAAACCAAAACTTTTTTCTACCATCAAATAAAAAAATAAAAATAAAGAATCGAAGTCAAGAAGCAAAAGAACCCCCAAGTCAAAGAGAGCGTGGATCAGATATAGAAAACAAAGGAAATCTGAGCCCTGTTTTTTCAAAACATCAAACCGATCTTGAAAAAGATTACGTGGAATCAGACACAAAAAAGGGTAAAAATAAAAAACAATACAAAAGCAACACGGAAGCAGAACTAGATTTGTTCTTGAAACGTTATTTGCTTTTTCAATTGAGATGGAACGGTGCTTTGAATCAAAGAATGTTCGAAAATATCAAGGTATATTGTCTCCTGCTTCGACTGATAAATCCAACCAAAATTACTATATCGTCAATTCAAAGGAGAGAAATGAGTTTGGATATAATGCTGATTCAGGCAAATTTACCTCTTACAGACTTGATGAAGAAGGGGGTATTGATTATCGAACCTATTCGGTTGTCTGTAAAAGATAATGGACAATTTATTATGTATCAAACCATAGGTATTTCATTGGTTCATAAAAGTAAACACCAAACTAATCAAAGATACCGAGAACAAAGATATGTTGATAAAAAGAATTTTGACGAATTCATTCTGCAACCTCAAACTCAAAGAATAAATACAGAAAAAACTCATTTTGGTTTGCTTGTTCCTGAAAATATTTTATGGTCTAGACGTCGTAGAGAGTTGAGAATTCGAAGTTTTTTTAATTCTTGGAATTGGAATGTCGTCGATAGAAATTCAGTATTTTGCAACGAAACCAATGTAAAAAACTGGAGTCAATTTTTGGGTGAACGGAAACCCCTTTATAAAGATAAAAATGAATTAATTAAATTTAAGTTCTTTTTTTGGCCTAATTATCGATTAGAAGATTTAGCTTGTATGAATCGTTATTGGTTTGATACCAATAATGGTAGCCGTTTCAGTATCTTAAGGATACATATGTATCCACGATTGAAAATTAATTGATAGTACTATATACCCTGTCTCGTATAGAGTATCTGAAAGCAAATAAATGCAAACATGCCTTGTTTTACATCTCATTCGAATCTAATTCGAGTAGACAATACTAAATCAATAAAATAAGGTATTGATTAGATCTAGAAATGAATCAACAGAATCTTCTTCATTTTAGGATTTTAGGTTTCAATTATTCGCTTTTGTGATTAAAAAAAACGTACCTACCGTCTTTTTAGATTCCTATCTGAATCAAATTTCAAATTTGATTAATTTATTGGAATTGCTAAAATTAGAGGTTCATAAAGAAATTAAGTCTATATACCACGTTTAAATTACTGGCATTATTATTACTGATCAATAAAATTCGAAAAAATCCATATCTGTAAAATAAAGAAAGGGGAAATTCATTTATGGTAAAAAATTCTGTCATTTCAGTTATTTCTCAAGAAGAAAAGAAAGGATCTGTTGAATTTCAAGTATTCAATTTCACCAATAAGATACGAAGACTTACTTCACATTTAGAATTGCACAAAAAAGACTATTTATCTCAGAGAGGTTTGAAGAAAATTTTGGGAAAACGTCAACGACTGCTAGCTTATTTGGCAAAAAAAAATAGAGTACGTTATAAAGAATTAATTAATCGGTTGGACATTCGAGAGACAAAAACTCGTTAATTTGATTAATTTGAAGAGTTATTTCATTTTCACTTATATGTTTCGATTAAATTTTGATGAACTTCTTTTCACTTTCAGTAATTCATGGAAGAATGAATCGTTAAAAAACTTATGACTGCACCAACTACAAGAAAAGACCTCATGATAGTCAATATGGGGCCTCAGCACCCATCAATGCACGGTGTTCTTCGACTCATCGTTACTCTAGATGGTGAAGATGTTGTCGACTGCGAACCAATATTGGGTTATTTACATAGAGGGATGGAGAAAATTGCGGAAAACCGAACAATTATACAATATTTGCCTTATGTAACACGTTGGGATTATTTAGCTACTATGTTCACAGAAGCAATAACCATAAATGGACCCGAACAATTAGGCAATATTCAAGTACCTAAAAGGGCTAGCTATATCAGAGTCATTATGTTGGAGTTGAGTCGGATAGCTTCTCATTTGTTATGGCTCGGTCCTTTTATGGCAGATATTGGTGCACAGACCCCTTTCTTCTATATTTTTAGAGAAAGAGAATTGATATATGACCTATTCGAAGCTGCCACCGGTATGCGAATGATGCATAATTATTTTAGGATTGGAGGAGTGGCCGCCGATCTACCCTATGGCTGGATAGATAAATGTTTGGATTTTTGCGATTATTTTTTAACAGGGGTTGCTGAGTATCAAAAACTTATTACTCGGAATCCTATTTTTTTAGAACGAGTTGAAGGCGTAGGCATTATTGGGAGAGACGAGGCATTAAATTGGGGTTTATCGGGACCAATGCTACGAGCTTCCGGAATAGAATGGGATCTTCGTAAAGTTGATCATTATGAGTCTTACGACGAATTTGATTGGCAGGTTCAATGGCAACGAGAAGGGGATTCATTAGCTCGTTATTTAGTACGAATCGGTGAAATGACAGAATCCATAAAGATTATTCAACAGGCTCTGGAAGGAATTCCAGGAGGGCCTTACGAAAATTTAGAAATGCGACGTTTTGACAGATTAAAAGATCCTGAATGGAATGATTTTGAATATCGGTTTATTAGTAAAAAGCCTTCTCCAACTTTTGAATTGTCGAAACAAGAACTTTATGTGAGAGTTGAAGCCCCAAAAGGAGAATTGGGGATTTTTCTGATAGGAGATCAGAGCGTTTTTCCTTGGAGATGGAAAATTCGCCCACCAGGTTTTATCAATTTGCAAATTCTTCCTCAGTTAGTTAAAAGAATGAAATTGGCTGATATTATGACAATACTAGGTAGCATAGATATCATTATGGGAGAAGTTGATCGTTGAAATGATAATTGATACAACAGAAATAGAGACTATCAATTCTTTTTCCAAATTGGAATCCTTAAAAGAAGTCTATGGGATCATATGGATGCTTGTCCCTATTGTGACTCTTGTATTAGGAATCACAATAGGTGTACTAGTAATTGTTTGGTTAGAAAGAGAAATATCTGCAGGAATACAACAACGTATTGGGCCTGAATATGCCGGCCCGTTAGGAATTCTTCAAGCTCTAGCAGATGGGACAAAACTACTTTTGAAAGAGAACCTTATTCCATCTACAGGAGATACTCGTTTATTCAGTATCGGACCATCCATAGCAGTAATATCTATCTTTCTAAGTTATTCAGTAATTCCTTTTGGTGATCACCTTGTTCTAGCCGATCTTAGTATTGGTGTTTTTTTTTGGATTGCCATTTCAAGTATTGCTCCCGTTGGACTTCTTATGTCGGGGTATGGATCAAATAATAAATATTCCTTTTTAGGTGGTCTACGGGCAGCTGCTCAATCAATTAGTTATGAAATACCATTAGCTCTATGTGTGTTATCAATATCTCTACGTGTGATTCGGTGAGACCTAAAATTTATCCAAATTCTTTTCTTTCTAGAAACAAGGATAAAAAGATTTGATTGATTATATATATTTTTTTTCTTCAGCATTTGAGTTGATGAACTAAATCAGATAGTTATATGAGTGCAAGAAAACGGCTTCTAAATTTGCAGTAAAAAAGTTGAGTCTCATTTCCTATGTACAAGAATCAAATGGTGAAAAAAGTAAACATAAGCAAGAGAGATTGTTTACCCCAAGATTCGTGAATTGTCATGATAGCTTGAAGCGGGTTCA